GCTAGCGTAGCTTAACTAAAGCATAACACTGAAGATGTTAAGATGGGCCCTAGAAAGCTCCGCAAGCACAAAGGCTTGGTCCTGACTTTACTATCAACTTTAGCTAAACTTACACATGCAAGTATCCGCACTCCTGTGAGAATGCCCTACAGTTCCCCGCCCGGGAACAAGGAGCTGGTATCAGGCACATCCCTAGTGAGCCCATGACGCCTTGCTTAGCCACACCCTCAAGGGAACTCAGCAGTGATAGACATTAAGCCATAAGTGAAAACTTGACTTAGTCAAAGCTAAGAGGGCCGGTAAAACTCGTGCCAGCCACCGCGGTTATACGAGAGGCCCAAGTTGACAGACATCGGCGTAAAGAGTGGTTAAGTTAAAACTTATACTAAAGCCGAACGTCCTCAAGGCTGTTATACGCACCCGAAGATAAGAAGTTCAACCACGAAGGTGGCTTTATTTAGTCTGAACCCACGAAAGCTACGGCGCAAACTGGGATTAGATACCCCACTATGCCTAGCCCTAAACATTGATAGTACCCTACGCCCACTATCCGCCTGGGAACTACGAGCATCAGCTTGAAACCCAAAGGACTTGGCGGTGCTTTAGATCCACCTAGAGGAGCCTGTTCTAGAACCGATAACCCCCGTTCAACCTCACCTTTCCTTGTTTTTCCCGCCTATATACCGCCGTCGTCAGCTTACCCTGTGAAGGTTTAATAGTAAGCAAAACTGGTATAACCCTAAACGTCAGGTCGAGGTGTAGCGTATGGGAAGGGAAGAAATGGGCTACATTCGCTACTACAGCGAATACGGACGATGCACTGAAACGTTCATCTGAAGGAGGATTTAGCAGTAAGCAGGAAATAGAGTGTTCCGCTGAAATTGGCCCTGAAGCGCGCACACACCGCCCGTCACTCTCCCCAAGCCTACCAACTTAATTAACTAAACCCTAATAATCGCAAAGGGGAGGCAAGTCGTAACATGGTAAGTGTACCGGAAGGTGCACTTGGAAAAAATCAGAGCGTGGCTAAAATAGAAAAGCATCTCCCTTACACTGAGAAGTTATCCGTGCAAGTCGGGTCGCCCTGAAGCTTTGTAGCTAGCCCGCTCGAACAATTTCAACAAACCCCTGTTAATAACCCCTAAGTACCCTAGTATTTTTATTAAACAAACCATTTTTCCCCCTTAGTATAGGCGATAGAAAAGGGCATACGGCGCAATAGAGAAAGTACCGCAAGGGAACGCTGAAAGAGAAATGAAATAACCCAGTGAAGCCTAAAAAAGCAGAGATTAAAACTCGTACCTTTTGCATCATGATTTAGCAAGTGTAACCCAAGCAAAGAGTACTTTAGTTTGACATCCCGAAACTGCGTGAGCTACTCCAAGACAGCCTATCAATAGGGCACACCCGTCTCTGTGGCAAAAGAGTGGGGCGAGCTTTGAGTAGAGGTGACAAACCTACCGAACCTAGTTATAGCTGGTTGTCCAAGAAATGAATAGAAGTTCAGCCTCTCGGCTTCTCTTTTCACTTTAGTTTAACCCCTATTGATGTAGTTAAGAAACCAAGAGAGTTAGTCAAAGGGGGTACAGCCCCTTTGAACCAAGACACAACTTTACCAGGTGGGTAAAGATCATAATAAACCAAAGGAAAATATTTGGGTGGGCCTAAAAGCAGCCATCCCCTTAGAAAGCGTTAAAGCTCAGATATACCAGTCAACCCTTCTTATTCTGATCACCAAATCTTATCCCCCTAAACATAATGGACCTTCCCATGCCCACATGGGAGCGACTATGCTAATATGAGTAATAAGAGAGCCTTTGGCTCTCTCCCTGCACACGTGTATATCGGAACGGACATCCCGCCGACCATTAACGGCCCCAAACAAAGAGGGCACTGAATACTAGATTAAACAACAAGAAAAGCATTCAAGAACTAACCGTTAACCCCACACAGGTGTGCCCCTAGGGAAAGACTAAAAGAAAGAGAAGGAACTCGGCAAACACATAAAGCCTCGCCTGTTTACCAAAAACATCGCCTCTTGCAAACTTAATAAATAAGAGGTCCCGCCTGCCCTGTGACTATTAGTTTAACGGCCGCGGTATTTTGACCGTGCGAAGGTAGCGCAATCACTTGTCTTTTAAATGAAGACCTGTATGAATGGCATAACGAGGGCTTAACTGTCTCCTCTTTCCAGTCAATGAAATTGATCTTCCCGTGCAGAAGCGGGAATAAAAACATAAGACGAGAAGACCCTATGGAGCTTTAGACACCAAGGCAGATCATGTTAAGAACCCTAAATAAAGGACTAAACCAAATGGAACCTGCCCTAATGTCTTTGGTTGGGGCGACCGCGGGGAATTAAAAAACCCCCACGTGGAATGGGAGTACCCCTCCTACAGCTAAGAGCCACAGCTCTAGTAAACAGAATTTCTGACCAGTAAGATCCGGCAGTGCCGATCAACGGACCGAGTTACCCTAGGGATAACAGCGCAATCCTCTTTTAGAGCCCATATCGACAAGGGGGTTTACGACCTCGATGTTGGATCAGGACATCCTAATGGTGCAGCCGCTATTAAGGGTTCGTTTGTTCAACGATTAAAGTCCTACGTGATCTGAGTTCAGACCGGAGTAATCCAGGTCAGTTTCTATCTATGCTATGCTCTTTTCTAGTACGAAAGGACCGAGAAGAAGAGGCCTATGCTCTAGGCACGCCTCACCCTTACCTAATGAAGTCAACTAAATTAGGCAAAAGGGCATGCCCTCCTGCCTAAGAAAAAGGCATGTTGGGGTGGCAGAGCCCGGTAATTGCAAAAGACCTAAGCCCTTTCTACAGAGGTTCAAGTCCTCTCCTCGACTATGATATCAACAGTCATTACTCACATTATTAATCCCTTAACCTTTATTGTGCCTGTTCTTCTAGCAGTTGCTTTTCTTACTCTTCTAGAGCGAAAAGTGCTTGGTTACATGCAGTTGCGAAAAGGCCCAAATATTGTAGGACCTTATGGGCTCTTACAGCCTATCGCAGATGGTTTAAAACTCTTCATTAAAGAGCCCGTTCGCCCTTCCACCGCCTCCCCTATGCTGTTTCTGCTAGCACCAATGTTAGCCCTTACCCTAGCTCTTACCCTTTGAGCTCCTATACCCCTCCCTTATCCCGTAATTGACCTGAACCTTGGAATTTTATTCATTCTTGCTTTATCTAGCCTGGCCGTCTACTCAATCCTCGGCTCAGGGTGGGCCTCCAATTCGAAGTATGCTCTTATTGGAGCCCTTCGAGCAGTTGCCCAAACCATCTCATATGAGGTTAGCCTCGGACTTATTCTTCTTAATATTATTATCTTCACTGGAGGCTTTACATTACAGACCTTTAACGTAGCCCAAGAGAGTGTATGGTTAATCTTACCCGCCTGACCCCTAGCGGCTATGTGATACATCTCCACCCTGGCTGAGACCAACCGGGCGCCCTTTGACCTCACGGAGGGGGAGTCTGAACTTGTTTCGGGGTTTAACGTAGAGTATGCGGGAGGTCCCTTTGCCCTCTTCTTTCTCGCAGAATATGCTAACATCCTCCTTATAAACACTCTATCTGCTACCCTCTTTTTAGGTGCCTCCCATATTCCCTCCATTCCAGAGCTCACCGCTATTAATCTTATAACTAAGGCAGCCCTTTTGTCCGTCGTTTTCCTTTGGGTTCGTGCCTCTTACCCCCGATTTCGATATGATCAACTAATGCATTTAATCTGAAAAAACTTCCTTCCCCTTACACTAGCTCTAGTGATTTGACATCTAGCCCTTCCAATTGCTTTTGCTGGTCTGCCTCCGCAGGTGTAGACATGGAGCCGTGCCTGAAGCAAAGGGCCACTTTGATAGAGTGAACTATGGGGGTTAGAGTCCCCCCAGCTCCTTAGAAAGAAGGGGTTCGAACCCTACCTGGAGAGATCAAAACTCTCAGTGCTTCCACTACACCACTTCCTAGTAAAGTCAGCTAATTAAGCTTTTGGGCCCATACCCCAAACATGTTGGTTAAACTCCTTCCTTTGCTAATGAACCCCTACATCTTAGCCACCCTACTCTTTGGTCTRGGCYTGGGAACTACCATTACCTTTGCTAGCTCCCACTGGCTACTCGCCTGAATAGGCCTTGAGATAAACACCCTTGCTATTGTTCCCTTAATGGCACAACATCACCACCCGCGGGCAGTTGAAGCCACCACTAAATATTTTTTAACTCAGGCTACTGGGGCCGCAATACTTCTCTTTGCAAGCACTACTAATGCGTGGATGACCGGGCAATGAGATATTCAACAAATATCCCACCCCCTTCCCATTACCCTTATTACCCTGGCCCTTGCACTGAAAGTTGGCCTCGCCCCAGTTCATGCATGACTTCCAGAGGTTCTTCAGGGCCTAGATCTTACCACCGGCTTAATTTTATCTACTTGACAAAAATTAGCACCCTTTGCTCTTCTTGTTCAAATTCAGCCTATTAACTCCACACTTCTTATTGCCCTGGGACTTGCGTCAACTCTTGTTGGGGGATGAGGTGGTCTTAATCAGACCCAGCTTCGAAAAATTCTTGCCTATTCCTCTATTGGCCATCTTGGTTGGATAATCCTGGTAATACAGTTCTCTCCATCCTTAACACTTCTTACTCTTCTTACATATTTTATTATAACCTTCTCTACCTTTCTTGTGTTTAAACTAAACAGCTCAACCACATTGAATGGTTTAGCCACCTCTTGAGCAAAGGCACCCGCCCTCACATCCCTGGCCCCCTTAATTTTGCTTTCTCTTGGTGGACTCCCGCCCCTTACAGGCTTTATGCCGAAATGACTAATCTTACAGGAGCTCACTAAACATGATCTGGCCCCTGCCGCAACCCTAGCCGCCCTTACTGCCCTCCTTAGTCTTTACTTCTATCTTCGCCTTTCATATGCTATAGCCCTAACTATGTCTCCTAATAATACAACCGGTGTAACCCCCTGGCGCTTCCCATCCTCCCAGCTTACTTTACCCGTTGCCGTATCAACTTCAGCCACTTTGCTGCTTCTTCCTTTAACCCCCGCTGCAGTAGCACTGCTCACAATCTAAGAGGCTTAGGCTAACACAAGACCAAGGGCCTTCAAAGCCCTAAGCGGGGGTGAAAATCCCCCAGCCCCTGATAAGACTTGCGGGATACTACCCCACATCTCCTGCATGCAAAACAGATACTTTAATTAAGCTAAAGCCTTTCTAGGTCGGCAGGCCTCGATCCTGCAAATTCTTAGTTAACAGCTAAGCGCTCAAACCAGCGGGCATCAACCTACTTTCCCCCGCCTTGTCAAACATTTAGAAGGCGGGGGAAAGCCCTAGCAGGGGTTAGTCTGCCTCTTAAGATTTGCAATCTTATATGTTAAACACCTTAGGGCTTGGTAAGAAGAGGACTCAAACCTCTGTCTATGGGACTACAATCCACCGCTTAAAAGCTCAGCCATCCTACCTGTGGCCATCACACGCTGATTTTTCTCGACTAATCACAAAGACATTGGCACCCTTTATCTAGTATTTGGTGCATGAGCCGGAATAGTAGGCACAGCTCTGAGCCTCCTCATTCGAGCGGAGCTAAGCCAGCCCGGCGCCCTCTTAGGGGACGACCAAATTTATAACGTAATTGTCACAGCACATGCGTTCGTAATAATTTTCTTTATAGTAATACCAATCATGATTGGAGGTTTTGGAAACTGGCTTATTCCCTTAATGATCGGGGCCCCAGATATAGCATTTCCCCGAATAAATAACATGAGTTTTTGACTTCTCCCTCCCGCTTTTCTCCTCCTCCTTGCGTCTTCTGGCGTAGAGGCGGGGGCTGGGACAGGATGAACAGTTTACCCACCCCTCTCGGGTAATTTAGCACATGCAGGGGCCTCCGTTGATTTAACAATCTTCTCCCTTCATTTAGCAGGAATTTCTTCAATCCTCGGAGCAATTAATTTTATTACTACCATTATTAATATGAAACCCCCTGCCATTTCTCAGTATCAGACACCCCTTTTCGTTTGATCAGTATTAATTACCGCCGTTCTACTACTCCTCTCCCTTCCTGTGCTTGCAGCTGGAATTACAATGCTTCTTACAGACCGAAATCTAAACACCACCTTCTTCGACCCCGCCGGAGGGGGAGACCCGATTCTTTACCAACACTTGTTCTGATTCTTTGGCCATCCTGAAGTCTATATTCTTATTCTTCCCGGTTTCGGAATGATTTCACACATTGTTGCCTATTACTCAGGTAAAAAAGAACCTTTCGGTTATATGGGTATAGTATGAGCAATGATGGCCATCGGTCTTCTAGGGTTCATCGTATGGGCCCACCACATGTTCACGGTAGGCATGGATGTAGACACACGTGCTTACTTTACCTCTGCCACTATGATTATTGCAATTCCCACCGGCGTTAAAGTCTTTAGTTGACTAGCGACCCTTCATGGAGGCTCCATTAAATGAGAAACTCCTCTTCTCTGAGCACTAGGCTTTATTTTCCTTTTTACAGTAGGGGGACTAACAGGAATTATTCTTGCCAATTCCTCTCTTGATATTGTCCTTCATGACACTTACTACGTAGTTGCCCACTTCCACTACGTTCTATCCATGGGGGCTGTCTTTGCTATTGTTGCCGGCTTCGTACACTGATTCCCACTATTCTCAGGATACACCCTTCACAGCACTTGAACAAAAATCCATTTCGGCGTAATATTTGCTGGTGTTAATTTAACCTTCTTCCCTCAGCATTTCCTAGGTCTTGCTGGGATGCCTCGACGATATTCAGATTACCCAGATGCCTACACTTTATGAAATACCGTCTCCTCAATTGGATCTCTAATCTCTTTAGTAGCAGTAATTATGTTCCTGTTTATTATTTGAGAAGCATTTGCTGCCAAACGAGAAGTTCTAGCAGTAGAACTCACAACAACAAATGTAGAATGACTACACGGCTGCCCTCCTCCCTACCATACTTTCGAGGAACCTGCGTTTGTTCAAGTTCAATCAAACTAACGAGAAAGGGAGGAGTCGAACCCCCATGGGTTGGTTTCAAGCCAACCACATAACCGCTCTGTCACTTTCTTAATAAGACACTAGTAAAAAGAATATTACACCGCCTTGTCGAGGCGGAATTGTGGGTTGAACTCCCGCGTGTCTTGCCCCTAATGGCCCATCCCTCACAGCTAGGATTTCAAGATGCAGCTTCACCTGTAATAGAAGAACTTCTTCATTTTCACGACCACGCCTTAATAATCGTTTTCTTAATTAGCACTTTAGTGCTTTACATTATTGTGGCTATAGTTTCCACCAAACTAACCAACAAGTACATTTTAGATTCACAAGAAATTGAAATTATCTGAACTGTCCTTCCGGCAATTATTCTTATTCTCATTGCCCTACCTTCCCTTCGTATTCTTTATCTTATAGACGAAATTAACAACCCCCTTCTCACAATTAAAGCCGTTGGTCACCAGTGATACTGAAGCTACGAGTATACCGACTATGAAGATCTCGGCTTCGACGCATATATAATTCCAACCCAAGATTTAACCCCCGGCCAATTCCGACTCCTAGAGGCGGACCACCGTATGGTTATTCCAGTAGAGTCCCCAATTCGAGTCTTAGTCTCTGCTGATGATGTCCTCCATTCTTGAGCAGTTCCAGCCCTCGGCGTTAAAATGGATGCAGTTCCAGGACGATTAAACCAAACAGCCTTTATTGCATCCCGACCAGGAGTTTTCTATGGCCAATGCTCTGAGATTTGCGGAGCAAATCACAGCTTTATGCCCATTGTAGTTGAAGCAGTTCCCTTAGAACACTTTGAAAACTGATCGTCCCGAATACTTGAAGACGCCTCGCTAAGAAGCTAAATAGGGCCTAGCGTTAGCCTTTTAAGCTAAAGATTGGTGGCTCCCAACCACCCCTAGCGACATGCCTCAACTCAACCCCGCGCCTTGATTTGCAATTCTAGTCTTCTCGTGATTAGTCTTTTTAACCGTTATTCCCGCTAAAGTGTTGGCCCATACTTTCCCCAACGAACCTACACTTCAGAGCACTGAGAAACCCAAAACAGAACCCTGAACCTGACCATGACACTAAGCTTCTTCGATCAGTTTATGAGCCCCACATATCTGGGAATCCCTTTAATAGCCCTCGCTCTTACCCTTCCTTGAATTTTATTCCCTACCCCTACAGCTCGATGATTAAACAACCGCTTCCTTGCTCTTCAAGGATGGTTTATTAACCGTTTTACACAGCAACTACTTCTACCCTTAAGTCTTGGAGGACATAAATGAGCTGCTCTTTTAACCTCTTTAATGATTTTCTTAATTACTCTAAATATGCTAGGCCTTCTTCCGTATACTTTCACCCCTACCACCCAACTCTCCCTTAATCTTGGCCTCGCAACCCCACTTTGGCTTGCAACAGTAATTATTGGAATGCGAAACCAGCCAACCCACGCCTTAGGCCATCTTCTACCAGAAGGTACCCCTGGCCCTCTTATTCCAGTTCTTATTGTCATCGAGACAATTAGTCTATTTATTCGTCCTCTTGCATTAGGAGTTCGGCTAACGGCAAATTTAACTGCCGGCCATCTTTTAATTCAACTAATTGCAACAGCTGCCTTCGTTCTTATGCCTTTAATACCCGCCGTAGCACTTTTAACATCTACAGTCCTAGTCCTTCTAACTCTTTTAGAAATCGCTGTAGCTATGATTCAAGCTTACGTTTTTGTTCTCCTCCTAACTCTTTACCTACAAGAAAACGTTTAATGGCCCATCAAGCACACCCCTACCATATAGTTGACCCCAGCCCTTGACCTTTAACAGGCGCAGTTGCCGCCCTGCTAATGACATCAGGCCTCGCAACCTGGTTCCACTTCCAGTCTACAACCTTAATGACGCTTGGAACAGCTCTTCTTCTTCTTACTATGTACCAGTGATGACGAGATGTCGTACGGGAAGGCACCTTCCAAGGACATCACACACCTCCTGTTCAAAAGGGCCTTCGCTATGGAATAATTCTTTTCATTACCTCAGAAGTCTTCTTTTTCCTTGGGTTCTTCTGGGCTTTTTATCATGCAAGTCTTGCACCAACCCCTGAACTCGGGGGATGCTGACCACCCACCGGCATTACCGCCCTAGACCCATTTGAAGTTCCCTTGCTTAATACAGCAGTTCTTCTTGCCTCAGGAGTTACAGTTACTTGAGCCCACCATAGCATTATGGAGGGGGAGCGTAAGCAAGCCATTCAATCTCTCACATTAACCATTCTCCTTGGATTCTATTTTACCTTCCTACAGGGGTTAGAGTATTACGAAGCCCCCTTTACGATTGCAGACGGCGTATACGGTTCTACTTTTTTCGTAGCCACAGGCTTCCACGGTCTACACGTAATCATAGGCTCCACCTTTTTAGCCGTTTGCTTACTCCGTCAGATTCGATATCATTTTACATCTGAGCATCACTTCGGGTTTGAAGCAGCCGCCTGATACTGACACTTCGTAGACGTTGTCTGATTATTCCTTTACATCTCCATCTACTGATGAGGATCTTAATCTTTCTAGTACTAAAGTTAGTATAAGTGACTTCCAATCACCCGGTCTTGGTTAAAATCCAAGGAAAGATAATGAACCTAGTYACAACTGTAATTACTATTACCGCAGCTCTTTCGGTCATTTTGGCCATTGTGTCCTTTTGACTCCCTCAAATAACCCCAGACCATGAGAAGCTATCCCCCTATGAGTGTGGTTTTGACCCTCTTGGGTCAGCCCGTCTTCCCTTTTCACTACGATTTTTTCTGGTTGCAATCCTCTTTTTACTCTTTGACTTAGAGATTGCCCTCCTACTTCCCCTACCCTGGGGGGATCAGCTGGCTTCGCCCTTATTAACCTTCATGTGGGCCACAGCCGTTTTAACTCTTCTCACCCTGGGTCTCATCTATGAGTGGCTTCAAGGTGGGTTAGAATGAGCTGAATAGGCAATTAGTTTAAGAAAAACCTTTGATTTCGGCTCAAAAACTTGTGGTTAAAGTCCATAATTACCTAATGACCCCCGTTCACTTTGCCTTCTCATCGGCTTTCATACTAGGGCTGACTGGCTTAGCCTTTCATCGCACCCACCTTCTTTCCGCCCTTCTCTGCTTAGAAGGGATAATACTTTCTCTGTTTATTGCCCTTTCTCTATGGACCTTACAGCTTGGATCTACTAACTTCTCCGCAGCCCCAATACTCTTGTTAGCATTTTCAGCTTGTGAAGCAAGCGCCGGCCTCGCTTTATTAGTAGCCACCGCACGGACCCATGGCACCGATCATCTACAAAGCCTAAATCTCCTACAATGCTAAAAATCTTAGTTCCAACTCTTATGCTTATTCCTACTGCCTGGTTGGTCAAACCCAAGTGGTTATGACCTACAGCCCTATCTCAAAGTCTTATTATTGCCTTATTTAGCCTCTCGTGACTAGTTAATATATCGGAAACGGGTTGGTCTAGTCTTAATGGTTATATAGCTACAGATCCTTTGTCTACACCTCTTCTTGTGCTTACTTGCTGATTACTTCCCCTTATAATCATCGCGAGCCAAAACCACACAGCACTTGAACCCCTAAATCGTCAACGCACTTATATCTCTTTACTCACATCTCTTCAGATCTTTTTGATTATAGCCTTTGGAGCCACCGAGATTATTATGTTTTATGTTATGTTTGAGGCCACTCTAATCCCAACGCTTATTATTATTACTCGTTGAGGTAATCAAACCGAACGATTGAACGCGGGAGTTTACTTCCTTTTTTACACTCTCGCCGGGTCTCTCCCATTATTAGTTGCTCTCCTTCTCCTTCAAAACAGTGCTGGGACCCTCTCCTTACTAACCCTTCAGTACTCGGACCCTGTTCAGCTTACGTCTTACGCGGATAAGCTTTGGTGGGCTGGTTGCCTTCTTGCATTTCTAGTGAAGATGCCCTTATATGGTGTTCATCTTTGACTTCCTAAAGCACACGTTGAAGCCCCAGTTGCAGGCTCAATAATTCTTGCTGCTGTGCTCTTAAAGCTTGGTGGCTACGGAATGATGCGAATGGTTGTTATATTAGACCCCTTAACCCAGGAGTTAAGCTACCCTTTTATCGTTTTCGCCCTCTGAGGTGTCGTTATAACTGGGTCGATTTGCCTGCGCCAAACAGACTTAAAATCACTCATCGCCTACTCTTCCGTAAGCCACATGGGCTTGGTAATTGGTGGTATTCTTATTCAAACCCCCTGAGGCTTCAGTGGCGCACTAATCCTTATGATTGCCCATGGCCTTGCATCTTCAGCACTCTTCTGCCTCGCCAACACGAGCTACGAGCGAACACACAGCCGGACCATACTATTAGCCCGGGGTCTGCAGATGGTTCTCCCTTTAATAACGACTTGATGATTTGTTGCAAGTCTTGCTAACTTAGCGCTTCCTCCTCTCCCTAATCTTATGGGTGAAATCATGATTATTACTTCTATGTTCAACTGGTCTTGATGAACCCTAGTGTTAACGGGGGCAGGCACCCTAATTACCGCGAGCTACTCTCTTTATATGTTTCTTATATCCCAACGTGGCCCTCTTCCTACACATATTATTGCACTAGACCCATCTCACACCCGAGAACATCTCCTTATGGCCCTTCACATTATCCCGCTGCTTCTGCTTATTCTGAAGCCTGAGCTAATCTGGGGTTGAGCCTCATGTAGATATAGTTTAACAAAAATATTAGATTGTGATTCTAAGGACAGGGGTTAAATCCCCCTTATCCACCGAGAGAGGCTCGCCAGCAACGAAGACTGCTAATTTCCGCGACCTTGGTTGGACCCCAGGGCTCACTCGAACCGCTTCTGAAGGATAACAGCTCATCCGTTGGTCTTAGGAACCAGAAACTCTTGGTGCAAATCCAAGCAGTAGCTATGCACCCCACTTCACTCATAATAACCTCGAGCTTAATTATTATTTTTGCACTATTGGCCTACCCTGTGCTCTCGACCCTTTCCCCGGACACCCGAGCCCCTGATTGGGCTGTCTCCCATGTCAAAACGGCGGTGAAGCTAGCATTCTTTGTTAGCCTCCTCCCCCTATTCTTATTCTTTAATGAGGGTGCAGAGACGATTGTTACCTCTTGAAGCTGAATAAACACGACCTGTTTTGATATTAATATCAGCCTTAAGTTCGACCACTACTCCGTTATTTTTATCCCTATCGCCCTTTATGTAACATGGTCTATTCTTGAGTTTGCATCCTGGTATATGCACGCAGATCCTAACATGAACCGGTTCTTCAAATACCTTTTAATTTTTCTTATCGCTATAGTTGTTCTTGTAACAGCAAACAATATATTCCAGTTGTTTATTGGCTGGGAAGGGGTCGGTATTATGTCATTCCTTCTTATTGGTTGATGATATGGCCGGGCCGATGCTAACACTGCCGCTCTTCAGGCCGTCGTGTATAATCGTGTCGGAGACATTGGATTAATTTTTTCTATAGCATGAATAGCTATGAATTTAAACTCGTGAGAAATACAACAAATCTTTGCAGCCTCCAAGGACTTCGATCTCACTTTTCCTCTCTTAGGGTTAATTGTTGCCGCCACCGGCAAGTCCGCCCAGTTTGGGCTTCATCCCTGGCTTCCCTCTGCCATGGAGGGTCCTACGCCGGTATCTGCCCTACTACATTCCAGCACTATAGTTGTTGCTGGAATTTTTTTACTTGTCCGTATGAGCCCTCTTCTAGAGGGAAACCAAACCGCCTTAACCACCTGCCTTTGTTTAGGTGCCCTAACCACGTTATTTACAGCCACTTGCGCCTTGACTCAAAATGACATTAAGAAGATTGTGGCCTTCTCAACATCAAGTCAACTTGGACTAATGATGGTAACTATTGGACTTAATCAACCACAACTCGCTTTCCTACACATTTGTACCCACGCCTTTTTTAAGGCTATACTTTTTCTCTGTTCCGGCTCAGTAATCCACAGTCTAAACGATGAGCAGGACATTCGCAAAATGGGGGGCATACATCACCTTACTCCTTTTACCTCTTCTTGTCTTACCATTGGTAGTCTTGCCCTTACCGGCACCCCTTTTCTTGCTGGCTTCTTCTCTAAAGATGCAATTATTGAAGCCCTAAACACATCTCACCTAAACGCCTGAGCCCTAGTTCTTACTCTTCTAGCCACCTCCTTCACAGCAATCTACAGTCTTCGGGTGGTCTTTTTTGTGTCTATAGGGCACCCCCGCTTTAACTCCCTTTCTCCTATTAACGAGAACAACCCAGCAGTTATTAACCCTATCAAACGACTTGCGTGAGGGAGCATTGTTGCTGGCCTTTTAATCACCTCAAGTATTGTTCCACTTAAGACCCCGATTATGTCGATGCCTCCTCTCCTAAAACTGGCCGCCCTAATCGTTACAATTATTGGTCTTCTTCTTGCCTTAGAGTTAGCTTCCCTCACTAACAAACAGTATCAATCAACCCCCCATTTAGCACTTCACCACTTCTCTAATATGCTTGGATTCTTTCCAGCCATTATTCATCGATTTACCCCTAAACTTAACCTTGTCTTAGGACAAACAATTGCCAGTCAAATACTTGATCAGACCTGGATCGAGAAGGTTGGCCCTAAAGCCATTGCTTCCTCTAATATTCCCCTTGTAACAACGGTTAGTAACACACAGCAAGGTTTAATTAAAACCTACCTGGCCCTCTTCCTTCTCTCTCTAACCCTCTCCGTCCTTATGGCTGCTTATTAAACCGCCCGTAACGTGCCTCGACTTAACCCTCGGGTTAACTCCAGAACAACGAATAACGTAAGCAGTAGTACCCACGCACTAATCACTAGTATACCACCCCCCTGTGAATATATTATGGCAACCCCTCCAATATCCCCTCGTGATATAGAGAACTCCCCGAGCTCATCAGCCGGGACTCAAGAGGACTCGTATCAACCCCCTCATACGGCACTAGAGACCATACAGACTCCTACCACATATAACACCATATACGCTACCACTGGCCGACTCCCGAGCCCCTCCGGGAACGGCTCGGCAGCCAAGGCTGCTGAGTATGCAAATACTACCAGCATTCCCCCCAAATAGATTAAGAATAAGACTAGCGATAGGAAGGGACCCCCATGTCCCACTAAGACACCACACCCCATGCCCGCTACCACTACTAACCCTAAAGCAGCAAAATACGGGGAAGGATTAGAAGCAACAGCTACTAACCCTAGCACCAGCCCTAATAAGAACAAACACATAATATAGGTCATAATTCCTGCCAGGATTTTAACCAGGACTAATGGCTTGAAAAACCACCGTTGTTATTCAACTACAAGAACCTTTAATGGCAAGCCTACGAAAAACCCACCCCCTACTAAAAATTGCAAACAATGCACTGGTTGACTTACCAGCCCCCTCTAATATTTCGGTATGATGAAACTTTGGCTCCTTACTTGGCCTTTGTTTAGTGATTCAAATCCTCACCGGGCTTTTCCTCGCCATACATTACACGTCCGATATCGCTACTGCTTTTTCTTCCGTTGGACATATTTGCCGGGACGTAAACTACGGGTGACTTATCCGAAACCTTCATGCCAACGGCGCATCTTTCTTCTTCATTTGCATCTACATGCACATCGGCCGTGGGTTATACTATGGCTCTTACCTCTATAAAGAAACATGAACTGTAGGAGTTGTATTGCTCCTTCTTGTAATGATGACAGCCTTTGTTGGGTACGTTTTACCCTGAGGACAAATGTCCTTTTGAGGTGCTACTGTCATTACCAACCTACTCTCTGCGGTCCCCTACATTGGGAACGCCCTAGTTCAGTGAATCTGAGGTGGCTTCTCCGTTGATAACGCTACACTTACCCGGTTTTTTGCCTTCCATTTCCTCTTCCCTTTTGTTATCGCTGGTGCTACCATGGTTCACCTCCTTTTCCTTCACCAAACCGGCTCAAATAATCCCCTTGGTCTCAACTCCGACGCTGATAAAATCTCTTTCCACCCGTACTTTTCTTACAAAGATCTTCTAGGTTTTTCAGCTTTAGTAATTGGTCTTACAACCATTGCGCTGTTTTCACCAAATCTGTTAGGGGACCCAGACAACTTTACCCCCGCGAACCCCCTGGTTACGCCGCCTCACATTAAGCCTGAGTGATACTTCCTCTTTGCGTATGCGATTTTACGGTCGATCCCTAACAAACTAGGGGGTGTACTTGCCCTCCTTGCCTCTATTCTTGTTCTTCTGGTTGTACCTATTCTTCACACCTCTAAGCAACGAGGCCTAACTTTTCGACCGGTCACCCAGTTTTTGTTTTGAACCCTCATCGCGGATGTCGCCATCCTAACCTGAATTGGAGGTATGCCAGTTGAACACCCGTATATTATTATTGGCCAAATCGCATCTTTCTTGTATTTTTTCCTCTTCCTAGTCCTCTCCCCACTAGCCGGATGAGTAGAGAATAAAGCCCTTGGATGATCCTGCACTAGTAGCTCAGCGTAAGAGCGCCGGTCTTGTAAACCGGATGTCGGAGGTTAGAATCCCCCCTACTGCTCAAAGAAGAGAGATTTTAACTCCCACCCCTAACTCCCAAAGCTAGGATTCTAAGCTAAACTATTCTTTGCGTGTATGTACTTATACAGTATATGTTTATATATGCATATATGTATTATCACCATTAAATTATATTAACCATTTCAATGGCATTCCAGGACATATATGTAATATTACCATATCTAGGTTTAAACCATTCATATATCACCATGATACAAAGGTTTATACGAAGCAAGTAGTGATTTATCTAACAATTTACTAATTCAAGGATGGGCGAGATTTAAGACCGAACACATTTAAACCATATGTTAAGTTATACGTTTTTCCACAACCCGTCAGATATCAGTTAGCGATGTAGTAAGAACCGACCATCAGTTGATTTCTATATTGATAACGGTTATTGAAGGTGAGGGACAAGTATTCGTGGGGGTTTCACAGTGTGAATTATTCCTGGCATTTGGTTCCTACTTCAGGGCCATTGATTGATATTATTCCCCGCACTTTCATCGACGCTTACATAAGTTAATGTTCGGATACACAAGTGAGATGACCCAGCATGCCGGGCGTTCACTCCATCGTGCAAGGGGTTTCCTTTTTTTTTTTTCCTTTCATTTGACATTACAGAGCGCACACGGTATTAACTAACAAGCGTGAGCATTTAACGAGTCAAACAGGTAATAGTATGAGTGTTGGAAAGACTTTACATAAGCATTGCATATAGTAATCTCAAGAGCATAAATAGTGCTTGTTCACTCGAAAGATATCTGATATGACCCCCGGTTTCTGCGCGTAAAACCCCCCTACCCCCCTAAACTCGAGAGATTACTAAGACTCCTGAAAACCCCCGGAAACAGGAAAACCTCTAGTAGTTTATTTTAGGCCTAAATTGCGCTTATTTACACTATTAAAACAATGCGTAT